AGATAAAATGGCTGATAATAGGTTATAAATTGTAAATTTATATATAGATTTAAAAAATCTTTTTATCATTAACTTTATATTCAAATTATATGATATTAAATTGCAAATTTAAAGGTATTAATTATTTTAATTAAGGTTTAAAATAAATATTTTTAATTTTGAAGATTAATAGTTTAATTTAACTTAAAACCTTAATAAATAAATAAATAACTAAAAAATAATCTAAAGAAATTGATGAATATTATGAAATTTAAATTATTATTTTTAATTTGTAGATATCATTTATTAAATAAATTAAAATTAAATAATATAAAATAAGTTATTTTAATATAAAAGTATAAATTTAAAATTGTTAATATAATTAATATAATTATAATTATATATATATTATTGTAAATTAAATTTTTAATTAATATTCATTTTATTAAAAATCCAATCATAGGTGGTAAACCTATAATTGAAAAAATTAATATTATTAAGTTTAATTTAAAAAAAAAATTTAAATTAAAAAATTTTATTTGATTAATATAATTAATATTATAATTATTTAAAATTTTAATAATTAAAAAATTTAAAATTGAGTAAATTAAAAAATAATTAATTCATAATTTATTGTTTATTAAAATTGCAAATAATATTCATGTTGAATTATTAATTGAGGATATAGCTAAAATTTTACGTATAGAATTTTGATTTATTCTAAAAATTGAATTTATTGAAATTAAAATAATTAAAAAAATTATATTTTTATCAATATTTAAATAAGAAATTATAATAAAAGGAGAAATTTTTTGTCAAGTTATTATTAATAAGCATGAAAATCAATTTAATCCTTCTATTATTGAAGGTAATCATAAATGAAAAGGTATTAATCTTAATTTCATTAATAATGGTAATATAATTAAAATATTACTATTAATAATAAAGAAGAAATTCTTATTAATTAAAAAAATTAATAATAAAATTGAAGCAAAAGCTTGAATTAAAAAATATTTTATTGTAGCTTCAATAGAATAAATTGATGATTTAAAGTTTAAAATAGGAATAATTGAAAATAAATTTATCTCTAAACCTATTCATATAGAAAGTCAATTAGATGCTGAAATTGATATTAAAGTTCTAAATATTAATATAATTAAGAATATAATTTTTGTTAAATTTAAATTTATCAGAAAAAAGAATATTATTCTATATTTGAAGTATGAATCCAAAAGCTTAATTTAGCTTATTTTTCTATTTTATACTTAAGTGTTTATGCATATAAATTTTTGAAATTTATGGATTAGTTTAATTCTTAAAGTATAATAAAAGTATATATAATCCATGATTTACTCTATCAAAGTACCCCTTTTTCAGGCATTTTATTTTAAAATATTATTTAATAAAAAAATGTTTGTTGGTTTATAAATGTATTAGAAAAAATCCCATAAAAATTTTTAAAAAAAAATGTTTTAATGAGGCATGACGTTTCTATTTATCTGAAAAGGGGGGGCTGTGCCCTCCCAAAAAAAAAAAAAAGAAATAAGAGTATATAGAGGATTTATTAATATATATAGTAGTATACATATATAGACCTCTTATGTATATAGTATATATATATAATATAAATATACATCTATATAGCTTATATATTTAATATATATATATATATATTTATATATAAATCCTTATATAATGTTAATAATCTATACATCTAATATATATATATATATTTATATATAAATCCTTATATAAATATATATAGATATTAATTGTATATATATATATATAATAAATAGAAAAATTGATTAATTATTGCTAATAATTTTAATTATTTATTGATTGAAATAATTATTTTAAGTAACTAAATTAATAAAAAAAATAATTAATTTATATATAAATTCAAGTTTAATTAAAAAAATTATTAAATTAATAAATTTAAATGATTAAATTTAAAAAATTAAATAAATTTAAAGATTTAAATATTGTGAAACCGTATTATTTTAATTTTATAAATAAATATAATTTATTTTGTTATAAAATTTTATTTAATTAAAAAAATACATGAAATTTTTTGATTGTTAATAATTTCTTAAAGAATTTTAATTATTCTCAGTATTAAATATTAAATATTAAAGAAATTTAGATTTAATTATTAATTTAAGTATAAACTAAATATGTGCCAGCAGTTGCGGTTAAACATAATATACAAATAAAATAGTTTGGTTATTAGTATTAAATATAAATTATAATTTAATTTTTTTTAAAAAAGTAAAATTTAATTAGATATTAATATTATAATTATTTTATTCTATTAAATTTTATTTAAAACTAGGATTAGATACCCTATTATAAAAATTTAAATTAATTTACTAAAAAATTGATAGTTATGTTCTTTAAATTTAAAAAATTTGGCGGTATTTTAGTCTTATTAGAGGAACCTGTTTATTAATTGATAATCCACGATTAATTTTACTTATTTTATTAATTCATATATCGCTGTCATGAATATATTAAAAAATTTATTTTCTACATTTATTATTATAATTTATGTTAAGTCAAGATGTGGTTTATAAATAAGAATATAATGGGTTACATTAAATTATATTTTTGGATTTTAAATGAAAATTAAAATGAAATTGGATTTAATAGTAAATTTATTTATTTTGTTAATATGAAGAAAGATCTAAAATATGTACATATTGCCCGTCATTCTTATTAAAAATAAGACAAGTCGTAACAAAGTAAATGTACTGGAAAGTGTATTTAGAAAGATTATATAAATAAATATCTAAATTTAAGTATATCATTTACAATGATAAGATGTTGTTAAACTTTATTTAAATTTATTTTATTAATATTTTTGTTTTTAATTGATTTTTTATAAAAATAATTTATTTATTTAAAGTTTTAGTATTAATTAAAAATTAATTTATAGATTTATAGTTTAATAGTATAGTGAAAGAAATATTTAGATTTTAAAAAGAATAAATTTAGTACCTTTTGTATCAGGGTTGATTAAAATTTTTAATTTTTTTTTAAATTCTCAAAATTTATAGAGTTAATTTTATTATTAATTTATTGTATTATAAATATTTATAAAATAATATTAGTTTTGAAATTTAATTCGTTATATTATATTTAGTTATTTAAGATTTAAATTTAATTTAAAATTTTAAAAGTTATGTTGATTTTATTAATTAATATTTTAAATTTAAATTATTTTAGGGATAAGCTTGAAATTTTTATATAATAATTTATTTAATTTAATAATTTATAGGAATAGAAATTTTTATTTAAGTTTGTAAAAATTTATTATTTATTTTATTTTAATTTATTATAAATTATTTATTTTTTATATTAAATTTTATTAATTAATAATTAATTAATAGTAATAATGATTAAATTAGTATAATTAATATTTATAAATTATGAATTCGGCAAAAATTATTTTCATCTGTTTAACAAAAACATTGTATTAAGTTTAATTTAATATAGGATCTGCTCAATGATTTATTAAATAGCTGCAGTATTTTGACTGTGCAAAGGTAGCATAATAATTAGTCTTTTAATTGAGGACTTGTATGAAAGATTTGATGAGAAATAAACTTTATTATTTATATAATTAAAATTTTATTTTTAAGTAAAAAAGCTTAAATTATTTAAAGGGACGATAAGACCCTATAAAACTTTATAAATTTTAAATTTAATTTTTTTGGATTTATAAATATTTTATTTTTAAAATTTATTTTATTGGGGTGATAAAAAAAATTAATAAACTTTTTTTAAAAATTAACATTATTTAATGAATTTTTGAATTAAAATTTTTAATTAAAGGAAAAAGTTACTTTAGGGATAACAGCGTAATTAATTTTTTAAGTTCAAATTTAAAAATTAGTTTGCGACCTCGATGTTGAATTAAGATTAATCTTAGGTGCAAAATTTTAAGTGTTAGGTCTGTTCGACCTTTAAATTCTTACATGATTTGAGTTCAAACCGGTGTAAGCCAGGTTGGTTTCTATCTTTTAAAAATTAATTTATTTTAGTACGAAAGGATTAAATAAATAAATTAAATTTTTATTAAATGAATAAAATTAATTTAACTATTTTGGCAGATAATTGTGTTAAATTTAGAATTTAATTATATAATTTTTATTATAGATAGTAATTTTTATATTTGTTATAATTGTAAATTTTTTAATTTTATTTTTAATAGTTTTTATAAGAGTTGCTTTTTTTACTTTATTGGAACGAAAGGTTTTGGGTTATATTCAATTACGAAAAGGACCTAATAAATTATTATTAAAAGGTGTTTTTCAACCTATAGGTGATGGTTTAAAATTATTTTTTAAAGAAGTTAATTATCCAAGTAATATAAATTTTTTTATTTTTATATTTTCTCCTATATTAGGTTTATTAATTTCAATTTTTTTTTGATTTATTTATCCTTATATTGGTATAAATTATATTATGGGTTTTGGTATAATTTATATATTTTGTTGTTCAAGTTTAATAGTTTATATTTTTTTAATAATTAGATGATCTTCAAATTCTAATTATTCAGTTTTAGGAATAATTCGTTTTATTTCTCAAATAATTTCATATGAAGTTAGAATAATAATTATTATTATAAATTTAATATTTTTAATTAATAGTTTTAATTTAAATGATTTTTATCTTTATCAAATTAATTTAAAATTTTTTTTTTTTCTTTTTTTTTTATTTATTTTGTTATTAATTAGATTTTTAGCTGAAATAAATCGATCTCCTTTTGATTTTTCTGAAGGTGAATCAGAATTAGTTTCTGGGTTTAATATTGAGTTTAGAAGTTTGTCTTTTATTTTTATTTTTATACCTGAATATATAAGAATTATATTTATAGGAATATTATTATGTGAAATATTTTTTGGTTTAATAATAAATAAATTTTATTTAAATATTTTTATTTTAATTTTTATATTTTTAGTTATTTGATTACGTGGATTTTTACCACGATTTCGTTATGATAAATTAATATATTTGGTTTGAAAATTAATTTTACCTTTATCCTTATTTTTATTTATATTTAATTTTTCTATTAAATTATTTAACTTATATCATTAATTTAAGTATTAAGTTAATAGAATTAAATTCTATTTTTTATTTTCAAAATAAATATTTTAAATAAATTAATTAACTAAATTAATAGTTTATCTCATAATTTTATAATATAGAAGTTAATAAAAAAATAAGAAAAATAAATTGTTGTAAAAATTTGACCTGTTGAAATAAATGGATATTCTACTGGCTGTATTCCGATTCAAGTTAAAATAAGAAATGTTATAATAAATATTCAAAATAAAATTTTATTTAATGGGTAAAATTTATTTCTTAAAAAGTTTTTGTTATTTAATATAGGTAAAATTAATAAAATTAAAATTGAAAGTATTAAAGCGATTACACCTCCTAATTTATTAGGAATTGCTCGTAAAATTGAGTAAGAAAATAAAAAATATCATTCTGGTTGAATATGATTAGGTGTAATTATTGGATTTGCTATAATAAAATTATTATGATCATTTAATAAATATGGAAAAATTAAAGTTAAAATAAAAAATATTCATATAAATATAATTAATCCAATTAAATCTTTAATTAAAAAGTAAGGAGAAAAAGTAATTTTATCAAAATTTCTATTAATACCTAAAGGATTATTTGAACCTGTTAAGTGTAAAAAAAATAAATGAATAAAAGTAAATAAAATAATAATAAATGGTAAGATAAAATGGATTGAGAAAAATCGTGTTAATGTAGCATTATTAATTGAAAATCCTCCTCAAATTCAAATTACAATTGAATTTCCTAAATAAGGAATTGCTGATAATAGATTGGTAATTACTGTTGCCCCTCAAAATGATATTTGTCCTCATGGTAATACATATCCTACAAATGCTGTTATTATTGTTAATAATAATAAAATTACTCCAATAATTCATGTTATTTTAAAATTAAAAGAATTTATGTAAATTCCTCGTCTAATATGAATATAAATTATAATAAAAAATATTGAGGCCCCGTTTGCATGAAAAGATCGAATTAATCATCCAAAATTAATATTTCGATTTATATTAATAATTCTTTGAAAAGCTAAATTAATATCTGTTTTATAATGAAATGCTAAAAATAATCCTGTTAAAATTTGATTAATTAAACAAATTATTAATAATGATCCAAAATTTCATATAAATCTAATTCTAGCAGGTGTTGGTAAATTTAATATTGGTGACAAATTTTTTAATATATTTTTTTTCATTAATTAATGCTTTGCCGAATTGGTCCTTTATTAATTTTTAATATTCAGATAATTAAAATTAATATAAAAAAAAGAATTAAAATAATTAAATAAATTATTAAGTTATTTGGTAATATAAATATATTTAATAAATTGAAATTATCTTCAAAAATAAATTTGTTTTCATAATTAAAATTTTCAAGATTAAAATATAATTTTAAATAATAAATTAAAATTGAAATAATTATAATTTTATAAATTATAATTTTATAATTTTTATTAATATTTAATTCATTAAAAGCAATTCTTGAAATATATAAAAAAATAATTATTAACCCTCCGATATATAAGATAAATACTATAAATGAAATTCAAGCTGTTTTATTAATTATATTAATTATAAGTGTTATTGCAATAGTTTGAATTAAAATAATTAAGTTTGATCTAATTGGTGATTTTATTATAGTTAAAAAAATTGCTATAATTAAATTAGTTAATAAAATAAATTTTAAAATTCAGTATATATTTTAATAAAAATATTAATTTTGGAGATTAATGATAATATTCACATATTTATACTGATTTATTTTAAATAATTTTATAATTTTGATTTACAATATCAATGTTTTTTTTAAACTATTAAAATGATAAATTTATTTATTTTAGTTTTAATATTTATATTATTTTCTGGAGTTTTATTTTATATTTTTAATTTTAATCATTTATTAATAATACTTTTAGGATTAGAATATTTATTATTGGTTTTATCTTTATTATTTTTATTAAATTTAATAATATTTATTAAACAATATCTTTTATTATTAATTTTTTTCATTTTTTGTATTAGTGAAAGAGTTTTAGGTTTAACAATTTTGATTTTAATAGTTCGTATATATGGTAATGATTATTTAAAATCATTAATAATTTTACAATGTTAATAATTTTAATATTAATTTTATTTAGTATGATTTTTTTTAGCTTAAATTTTAAAAGATGATGATTAGCACAGAATTTTTTTTTTTTTTTTTTTTTTTTTATATATTTTAAGATACCTATGTTTAATTATTTTTTAAATGTTAGTTATTTATTTGGTATAGATATATTTTCTTATTTAATGTTTATATTAGGTGTCTGAATTATTAGATTAGTTTATATTTCTAGATTTAATTTAAGGAATACTTATTCTAAGTATTTTAATTTATTAATATTTATTTTTATTATTATTTTTTATTTTTGTTTTTTTAGAAATAATTTTATTTTATTTTATATTTTTTATGAAATTAATTTGATTCCTGTAATTATTTTGATTTATGGTTGGGGATATCAATATGAACGTTTTAAGGCTGGTTTTTATTTATTTATTTATATAATTTTTTTTTCTTTACCTTTTTTTTCTTGTTTATTAAATTTAAATAGTTTTAATTTTATATTTATGTATTATTATGAATATTTATATAATTTGAATTTTTATTATTATTTATTTTTAATAATAATTTTTTTAGTTAAAATACCTTTATTTATATTTCATATTTGACTTCCAAAAGCTCATGTTGAAGCTCCAATTAGTGGTTCAATGATTTTAGCTGGTATTATATTAAAATTAGGTGGTTTTGGTATTTATCATGTTTTAATATTAGTTTTTAAAGTTAATTTAAAATTTAATTATTTAATTATTTCTTTATGTTTATTAGGTATATTAATTTTAAGATTAGTTTGTTTTTTTCAAAGAGATTTAAAGATTTTAATTGCTTATTCATCTGTTGTTCATATAGCTTTAGTTATTATTGGGTTTTTGACTTTAAATAATTTAGGTTATTTTGGTTCATTAATTTTAATATTTGGTCATGGTTTATGTTCTTCTGGTTTATTTTGTTTAAGAAATATTTGTTATTTACGTTTTAAAAGTCGAAGATTATTTTTAAATAAAGGTTTAATTAATATTTATCCTGTTTTATCATTTTGATGATTTTTATTATGTTCTTCAAATATATCTTTTCCTCCCTCTTTAAATTTATTTGGTGAATTATTTTTATTAATTAGTTTAATAATTTGGTTAGATTATTTTTATATATTATATTTTTTAATTATAATTTTAATATTTTTATATAGATTATATTTATATTTATATACTCAATATGGTAAGTTATTTTTTAATATAAATTATTTAGTTTATATTAATTTAAGAGAATATTTATTATTATTTATGCATTGAGTTCCTTTAAATTTAATTTTTTTAATTATAGAATTATTTTGTTATTTAAATAGTTTATTAAAAATATTAATTTGTGGAATTAAAGATTATATTTTATATTTAAATAATTAAATTTAATTTTTTTATTTTTTTTTTTTTTTTTATTTTTTTTTATTTATATTTTTTTTTATTATAGGTTTATTTATAATTTATTTTGATAAATTTTTTTTTATTGAATATATATTTTTTTTTTTTAATTCTTGTTTAGTTTTGTATGTTATTTTAATTGATTGAATATCTTTAATATTTATTTCTTTTGTTTTTTTAATTTCTTCTATGATTTTATTATATAGAATAGAATATATAAATTATGATTTTAATAAAAGTCGATTTTTAATATTAATAAATTTTTTTATTATATTTATATTTTGTTTAATTATTAGACCTAATTTAATTAGAATTTTATTAGGTTGAGATGGTTTAGGAATAGTTTCTTTTTGTTTAGTTGTTTTTTATCAAAATAAAAAATCTTATAGTTCAGGTTTGGTTACAGTAATTTTAAATCGTTTAGGTGATTTATTTATTATTATATCTATAATTTGAATATTAAATTTTGGTTCTTGAAATTTTATTTTAATTGATTATTATATTAATTTAAATTATTTATTTTTTATTATATTAATAATTATATTTGCTTCTTTAACTAAAAGAGCTCAGATTCCTTTTTCTTCTTGGCTTCCTTTAGCTATAGCAGCTCCTACGCCTGTTTCTTCATTAGTTCATTCTTCTACTTTAGTTACTGCTGGGATTTATTTAATGATTCGATTTAACGAAATTTTTTTACAATTTTCTTTTTTGAATTATTTAATAGTAGTTTCGTGTTTAACAATATTAATAGCTGGTTTAAATGCAATTTTTGAATTTGATTTAAAAAAAATTATTGCTTTTTCAACTTTGAGGCAAATAAGATTTATGTTTATAATTTTATGTTTAGGTAAAATTGATATATGTTTTTTTTATTTATTAATGCATGCTTTATTTAAATCTATAATATTTTTAAGAGCTGGTATTTTAATTTTAAATATAAATAATAATCAAGATATTCGTAAAATAGGTGGATTAATTGATTATTTACCTTTTTGTGGATTAATTTTTATATTTACTTTGATATCTTTATGTGGATTTCCTTTTTTTTGTAGTTTTTATTCAAAGGATTTAATTTTTGAATATTTTTTAATAATAAATTTGAATTTTTTTTTTTTTTTTTTTTTTTTATTTTCTTTTTTATTAACTTTTTTTTATTCTATTCGTGTTATTTATTATTTAATAATAATAAATTTTTCTATATATAATTATATAATAATTATTAAATATGAGAGAAAAATTTTAATTATTAGAATAATTTTTATTAGTTTTATTATAATTTTTTTTGGTTCTTTTTTTATATGATTAATATTTTATAAGTTTGATTTAATTTTATTAGAGTTTAAATTTAAAATTTTAAGTATTTTAATTTTATTTTTTAGAATTTGATTTTTTTTTGAGCTTAATAATTTTTTATTTTCTATAAGTTATTTTATTTCTTTGTTTAATGTTTTTTTTTTTGGAATAATATGAAATTTATTATTTTTTAAGATTAATTTTTTTTTAAATAATTTTCTTTATATTGGTTTTTTTTCTTTAAAGGTTATTGAAGTTGGTTGAATTGAGTATAATTTAAATAGAGGTTTAATTTTTTTTTTAAAAAAATTAATTTTATTTAGTCAGAATATTTTTTTAAATAGTTATAAAGTTTATATTTTATTATTTTTTCTATGATTTTTAATTATTTTTTTTTTTAATTATTAAATTTAAATAGCTTAAAAATAGAGCATTATATTGAAGATATAAAGGTAAATTTAAATTTTTTAAATAATTTTAAAAATTTTAATTTTTTATAAAAAAAGTTGTCTTATTTTTAAAAAAAGGTAAAATCTAGTTGGTATGGATTTTTTGTTTTTTAAAAAAAGATAAAATTTTGATTTAATTTTATTTTTTTTTTATGGTAAGGTAGCTCCCCTTTGTAAATTTTTAAAAATTTTAATTTTTTATAAAAAAAGTTGTCTTATTTTTAAAAAAAGGTAAAATCTAGTTGGTATGGATTTTTTGTTTTTTAAAAAAAGATAAAATTTTGATTTAATTTTATTTTTTTTTTAGGGTAAGGTAGCTCCCCTTTGTAAATTTTTAAAAATTTTAATTTTTTATAAAAAAAGTTGTCTTATTTTTAAAAAAAGGTAAAATTTAGTTGGTATGGATTTTTGGTTTTTTAAAAAAAGATAAAATTTGGATTTAATTTTATTTTTTTTTATGGTAAGGTAGCTACCTTTGTAAATTTTTAAAAATTTTAATTTTTTATAAAAAAAGTTGTCTTATTTTTAAAAAAAGGTAAAATCTAGTTTGTATTGATTTTTTGTTTTTTAAAAAAAGATAAAATTTTGATTTAATTTTATTTTTTTTTTATGGTAAGGTAGCTACCTTTGTAAATTTTTAAAAATTTTAATTTTTTATAAATTATTTATAAATAATATATTATTTTTATATTGAAAATATAATGTTTTATTTTAAACTAATAAATATTTAAAGATTAAACATTTATAATGCTTTAAAAGATAGTTAGCAGCTTCTTTTTTTTAAATCTTTTTAATTGGAATTTTTTTTTCAATATTATTATTAACAGTAATAAACCTCTATTTTGGTTTCAATTAAAAATAAGGATTAAAAAAAATCTATTATTAAGTCGAAATTAATATGTAATTTATTACTTCTTATTTAAGATAAATTATTAAATAATTTTTAAAAGCAAATTAAATGTTATAAATTTTAACTATTATCCTTTTTTAAATTTTTCAATTTAATGATCCAAATTTTCATTCGTAAAAAATAGTAATAATTATGAATAAAAAGAAAATAATAAATATTAAGTTAAAATAAACTATGTTTGAAATTTTAAAATTTAAAATTATTGGTATAATAATTGAAATTTCAATATCAAAAATTAAAAAAATGATTGCAATTAAATAAAAGTTTATTGAGAATGGAATTCGTGATTTATTAAATGGATCAAAACCACATTCAAATGGTGCTGATTTATTATGATTAAATTTTATTTTTATATTAATTAAAATTATTAATATAAAAAGAATTATTAAAATTAAAAATATAATTGTTATTGAAATTAAGTTTAATATAATTATTTTATTTAAAATTTAAACTTTTTGATTGGAAATCAAATATACTAATTTATATTAATAAAATTAATTATTTCATCAATAGAAAGTTATATAGAGAAAAAGTCAAATAATATCAATGAAATGTCAATATCAAGCTCCTAGTTCAAATCTAATATGGTGGATATGCGAAAAGTGAAGATTAATTATTCGTATTAAATTAACAATTAAAAAAATTGTTCCAATAATTACATGTAGTCCATGAAATCCTGTTGCTATATAAAAAGAAGATCCAAAAATAGAGTCTGAAAATGTAAATGTAGCTTGTTTATATTCTAATATTTGAAGTATTAAAAAGTAAATACTTAAAATAATTGTTAAGTTTATAAAAATAATAGTTTTTTTTTTTGAGTTATTAAGTAAATAAAGATGAGCTAAAGTAATAGTAAAACTTGATGTTAATAAAATAATTGTATTTAATAGAGGAATTAATAGTGGATTAAAAAATATAATATTTTTTGGTGGTCAATTTAATCCTAGTTCAATTGATGGGGCTAAAGAATTATGTAGAAAATTTCAAAAAAAAGAGATAAATAAGAATATTTCAGAAATAATAAATAAAATTATTCTAAATTTAATTAAATTTATAATAAAAAAATTATGATTTCCTTGAAATGTTCTTTCTCGGATTACATCACGTCATCATAAAATAGAAATTCTAATAATTATAATTAGATTTAATATTGATATTAAATTTATTTTAAAATTTAAAATTATAATATTAGAAATTATTAGATTAAATGTATTAAATGCTATTAAGATTGGTCATGGACTTAAAGTTAGAATAAAATAAGGTTGATTAATTTTTATCATTATTCACTAGAATATAGAGATGAAAGAATTGAAAATACATAACTTTGAATTAAAGCTACACATAATTCAAAAATTATTATAAATATTTGAATTAAAATAATAATAATTATAAGTGAATTAAAATTTAATAAAGTCATTAATAAATGGCCTGCAATTAAATTAGCAGTTAATCGAATTGATAATGATATAGGTCGAATAATAATTCTTATTGTTTCAATAATTGTTATTAGTGGTGCTAAATAGATTGGTGTATTTAAAGGAATTAAATGAGCAATTATATTTTTTGTATTTTTACAGGTTGATAAAATAATAAAAAATAATCAAAATGGTAGAGCTAAAGTAATTGAAAATACTATATGTCTTGATGATGAAAAAATGTATGGAAATAAACTGAAGAAATTATTAATTAAAATAAATATAAAAAGTGAAATGAATAAAAATGCAGGAGATTTAGTTTTTTTTATTTTATAAAGTATTAATATTTCATTATTTAATATATTAAATATTTTAAATAATAATCAATTTATTCGATTTGGTAAAATTCATAAAAAATTTGGTATAAATAAAATAATTATAAAAGTTCTAATTCAATTAATTTCTAAATTAAAAATTGTTGTTGATGGATCAAAAATATTAAATAAATTTGTTGTAATTTTTTATATTATTTTTTTTTTGAAAGTTAATTTTTAAGGTTTTAATAAAGTTAAAAAATATAAAATTTATAATTATGTAGAATGTTAAGAAAAAAATAAAAATAAAAATAATCAATTGATTGGTGCTATTTGTGGGATTAAGTGATATTTATAAATAATTTTAATTTGACAAATTAATGTTATATTTTAACTAATCTCTTTCATTAGAAGTAATTGCTAATTTACTATATTTTGATTTAAGAGATCATTACTTTGCTTTTCAGTCATCTAATGAATTAAAAATTTTTAATTCAATAAATAAATTTATTTAAATTAATTGATTCAATTTGAATAGGTATAAAACTATGATTAATTCCACAAATTTCTGAGCATTGTCCAAAATATATTCCTGGGCGGTTTATAAATAAGTTAATTTGATTTATTCGTCCTGGGATTGCATCAATTTTAATTGCTAATCTTGGAATTGTTCATGAGTGAATAACATCATCTGATGAAATTAAAAGTCGGATATTAAATTTAAATGGAATAATAGTTTTATTATCTACTTCAATTAATCGGAAATTTTCTTTATTTAATTCATTTATTATATAAGATTCAAATTCAATATTTGAAAAGTCTGAATATTCATATGATCAAAATCATTGATGACCAAAAATTTTGATTGTTAAAATTGGACATTTAATTTCATCTATTAAATATAAAAGATGTAGAGAAGGTATAGCAATAAAAATAAGAATAATTGGAGGAGTTGTAGTTCAAATAAATTCAATTATTTGGTTTTCAGAGATTTTAATATTAATAAATTTATTTTTTATAGTAAAAATTATTATATAAGTAATTATTGTTATAATTATAATAATAATAAAAATTGTATGATCATGAAAAAAAATTAATTGTTCTATTAATGGTGAATTTCTATTTTGAAAGCTTAGTTTTAATCAAGTTATAATTTCTAAAAAAAGATTATTCTTTATAAATGAATTTTAAGTTCATTGCATATAGTTCTGCCATATTAGAAATTAATAATTAAAGGTAATTCTGAGTATGAATGTTCTAAAGGTGGTAAATTATGAATTCATTCAATAGAATTACTTAAATTTAATTTAAAAATAGTTGTTTTTTTTAAAAAAATTCTATTTCAGATACAATAAATTAAAATAATAATTCTAAATGTTGAAATTATTGATCCAATTGAAGAAATTATATTTCATAATAAAAAATTGTTAGGATAATCTGTATATCGTCGAGGTATTCCATTTAAACCTAAGAAGTGTTGTGGGAAAAAGGTTAAATTAACTCCAATAAACATTAAAATAAATTGAATTTTTAAAATAAAATTATTTATTGAGAATCCTGTAAAAATTGGAAATCAATGAATTAAACTAGCAATAATTGCAAATACAATTCCCATTGATAGAACATAGTGAAAATGAGCTACTACATAATAGGTATCATGAAGAATAATATCAATAGATGAATTAGCAAGAATTACACCTGTTAGCCCTCCAATTGTAGATAAAAAAATAAATCCTAATGATCAAATTGTAGAGGGTGAAAAGTTAATTTTAGATCCATAAATAGTAGCTAATCATCTAAAAATTTTAATCCCTGTAGGGATTGCAATAATTATAGTTGCTGATGTAAAGTATGCTCGTGTATCAACATCTATACCAATAGTAAATATATGGTGTGCCCATACAATAAATCCTAATAATCCAATAGTTAATATGGCATAAATTATACTAATATTTCCAAATGTTTCATTTTTATTACTTTCTTGACTAATAATATGTGAAATTAAGCCAAATCCAGGTAAAATTAAAATATAAACTTCTGGATGACCAAAAAATCAAAATAAATGTTGATAAAGAATTGGATCACCTCCTCCTGCTGGGTCAAAAAATGGTGTATTTAAATTACGATCAGTAAGTAATATAGTAATAGCACCTGCTAATACAGGTAGTGATAAAATTAATAAAATAGCTGTGATTAAAATTGATCAAGGGAACAATGGGATTTGATTTAATTTTATATTATTAGGTATTATATTTAAAATTGTACAAATAAAGTTAATTGCTCCTAGAATTGAGGAGATTCCTGCTAAATGTAAAGAAAAAATTGTTAAATCAACTGAAATATTGTTATGAGCAATATTATTAGATAATGGTGGGTAAATTGTTCATCCTGTTCCTGTTCCATTATTGATTATAAAACTACAAATTATTATTATTAGTGAAGGTGGTAATAATCAAAATCTGATATTGTTTAATCGTGGAAATGATATATCAGGACATCCTATCATTATGGGAATTAATCAATTTCCAAAACCACCAATAACAATTGGTATAGTTATAAAAAAAATTATAATAAAAGCATGAATTGTAACGATTACATTATATAATTGATTATTATTAATAATTGAATTAATTTGTCTTAATTCAAGTCGAATTAAAATTCTTAAAGATGAACCAATTATACCTGATCAAATACCAAATAAAAAATATAAAGTTCCAATATCTTTATGATTAGTTGAAAAGATTCATTTTAT